GAAAGGACGGTTTCAATATTTCCCATACGCAATCCTTTGTATAGACGTTGTGGCGGACGGACGCTAAGATGGAATAAGCCCGCTAATATGCCCAATGTTCCTGCTGCAATATGATGAGAGGCTATTCCTCCTGGAACAAAAGGATCAAAACCTTCCACGCCCCACGCTGGATTTACAGGTTGTACTTTTCCCGTTAGTCCATAAGGATCGGACACCCATATTCCGGGACCATACAAGCCTGTTACATGAAATGCACCAAAACCAAAACAAGCTACCCCTGAGAGAAATAAATGAATCCCAAAGATCTTTGGCAAATCCAAAGAGGGTTTTCCTGTACGTTCATCACAAAATATTTCTAGATCCCAATACACCCAATGCCAGATAGCTGCCAAAAAGCATAAGCCAGAAAACACAATATGTGCTCCCGCTACCCCTTCGTAACTCCAAATACCTGGATTCGTTACAGTCCCCCCTGTGATACTCCAACCGCCCCATGAATTGGTTATTCCTAAACGAGTCATGAAGGGTATAACGAACATACCCTGTCTCCACATTGGATCAAGAACAGGATCAGAAGGATCAAAAACTGCTAATTCATACAGAGCCATCGAACCGGCCCAACCAGCAACCAGAGCTGTATGCATTATATGAACAGAAAGCAACCGACCGGGATCATTCAATACAACGGTATGAACACGATACCAAGGCAAACCCATGGAAATACCCCTTATATATATCAAAGATAAATGGACACTACATAACTTTATTGCATTGGAAAAGACTATAATATGACTATCCTATGGACCACTCTTGTTGAGTCGATTATTTCCGAACAAGGGTTTCTATTCTGTTGGTAATAATGGAACAATTCTGTTCGTAGGAACAAAGAGAAGCAGATTTATTCTATACTCGATAAGTACCAATACGCAATGGGGGAGTTGATCCCATTTTCTATGAGCGAATGAGTCCATACATACTTATTTATCATTAGAAAGACCTATTCCTAATAATTTGAGTTTATTCATTCTGTCTTTCTTTATGAATTTTTAGAATCTATGGATAAAATAAATACGAAAAAAACCAATATGAATATTATAAAGACAATAAAAAAAAATTGTTACGTTTCCACCTCAAAGTGAAATATAGTATTTAATTCTTTCTTTCATTTAATGCCTATTGGTATTCCAAAAGTTAAAATAAAGAGGCGTGGAATTCGACGTCGACTTTGGACTGACATATAGTGCGACTTGTCAGATATATTGGGTCATATGGTATTTCCCCGTTCTCTCCCCCGATCGAGATATCCCCCGTTTCGCCCAAGAAAGATAAATTGAATCATCCAAAATTTGGAGCGTGAAGTGCAATTAGATCCATTTTTAAGGGGATTCATATTACTATTATCAATTAGAATAATTCAATTAGAATAATTTATGGTTGACTTGGTTGGACTAAAAAAATGAAGTATCCAGGCTCTGTTTAGAAAAAACCCAATTGGATTGGTAAGATATCTATGATTGCTATTCATATTTTTCTTTGTAAAGAGATCCTAATTGTCAAGCAAAGTTATCTCAACTCTAATAAATACTTGTATAAAATGAATTGAAAAAAAAAAAAAAAAAAAATACAAAAAAAAATGGTAATGGGAACATTTGTCCTATATGTACAAATCCAAATCGGGCAGATCTTTACCCGGAGTAGAGCATAAACCTAAAAAGATGAAAAAGACCCATTCAGGAACAAGAAAATATCATCGCGGTTTGGATTAAATCTCGATGAAAGAATACATCAATGAGAAGTTAATTCGATAAGTTTAATGACCCTTTCCTATAACTTCGAATTTTATAATGGAAAATCTAAAAAAGGAGTAAAAACTCGTCTTTATTGAAAAATCGAAGAAAAGCCCTTTCGTTAGAAATAAGAAAGAACCTTTCTAGAAAAAAGGAAAGAGGACTGGAATCTATACATTGATTCACAATTTTTTTGAACCGTATGCATCAAAAGGCGCATGTACGGTTCCTAAGGGATACAATTTTACCCTAATCAACCGACTTTATCGAGAAAGATTACTTTTTTTAGGCCAAGGGATTGGTACTGGTCTTGGAAATCAACTTATTTGTCTTCTGATATATCTCAGTATGGAGGATGAGGACAAAGACCTGTATATGTTTATAAACTCTCCTGGGGGCTGGGTAGTACCTGGGCTCGCCCTTTATGATACTATGCAATATGTGCGACCAGATATCCATACAGTATGCATAGGATTAGCCGCTTCAATGTCATCTGTTGTCCTGGTCGGAGGAGAAGTTAACAAACGTATAGCATTCCCTCGCGCTTGGCGCCAATGAGGTTTTTATTTGAGAGAAAAAAGAAGACTATGCCTTCGCCATATGAATACTAAGTAATAATAGCATGGCACTTCGAATTCGATATGAGAAATTTTTGTATTGTTTTTTTTTTTTCAAAACATTAGATTCTGTATCGAGAGAGTAGTATGAGATAAGGGGTACTTCCGATTTTCTCTTATCTATCGGGAGTTCAGTTCAGCGTCACAAACTTTTTTGTTTTCATGCCGGAGAGTTCTTAACAATATTTATGTTATGAAAGAGTACGAAAAAAAAAAAATATTTTTTCCTTATTTGATCGGATTAAAAAGAAACTTTGGGATTGCTGAATCACAGACAAAAAAAAAAAGAAAAAATAAACATATAAAGCAACGGAGCCATCATAGTATTTTTGAATTACTCCGAAAGGAAGGATGGCAATTTGATTATTTACCCATCTGAGTCTGATAGATTCTATTTTTCTCTTTCTTCAATAGAAAGGAGAGGGGTCAATTTTCTTGTAGAGCCGTATGCACAAAAGATGCCTGTACGGTTGTTCAATTCTATCTTTTTTCTAGTCTTTATCTTTCTTTTCTCTTTGCTTTATCATACGAGATAGGAGAAGCTTTTATTTTGTTATATCATCAGGGTAATGATGCATGAACCTTTTAGTGGTTTTTATATGGCACAAGTAGGCGAATTTGTCGTGGAAGCGGGAGAAATGCTGAAACTGCGTGGAATCCTCGCAAGGATTTATGAAAAAAAAACGGGCAAACCCTTCTGGGTTATATCCGAAGATATGGAAAGAGATGTTTTTATGTCAGCAACAGAAGCCCTAAATTATGGAATTGTTGATTATGTAGCGGTTGACGGAAGAAAAAAGGCAAATAAAATGTACGCAAATTACGCAAAGCTGTTGTGATTTGCGATTTTATCTTCGAATTGAATATTCAATTAAATAGAAGTAATTCACCATCATTTGGTTAGGATCAATCTAAACCAACCTATCATATTATGTATACGATTCAACATGCCAACTATTAAACAACTTATTAGAAATACAAGACAGCCAATCAGAAATGTCACAAAATCCCCCGCTCTTCGGGGGTGCCCTCAGCGTCGAGGAACATGTACTAGGGTGTATGTGCGACTCGTTTAGATCATGAGCTGGCACAAAAGCAAGAAAACAACTTTTACAGTATCAATGATCAGTACCGGTGAATGGGATAGGATGGAAAAAGGAACTCCATCCATTATTCAAAAAAAAAACTCTACCATATCCCCCTATTGTGTATGAAGTTTATGGTTTCCGTTGATGTAAATCCAATCAACTGAATTTAAGATGATAAGAAATTCTCCATTGGTAACAAATGGTTATCCATTAAGCGGAGGAAATCTTATTTAAAAAGCATAAAACATAAAGATTAGGTAGGCCCCCAATCTGGCAAGAACGGACTAAGAGGGTCAGCTACCCAGCAAACTTTCCTAATTAAATACCGTTACTGTATAGGTAGATCTGATTGTGAAAGACCTATTACTGGATAATTCATGGGTAGAGCCAAAGCGTGTGAACTATACAAGTTCCCAATAACATCAATTAGTTGATTAAATATTTAGTTGATTAAATATTAAATTAAAGTATAAAGTAAAGGCTCCGGTGTATAGAGAAGACCTCACCGTTTAAGAAGTAACCATAGAAACGAAGGAACCCACTATTTCTGTCTTATTTCGCAGTGAAATACCTAAAAAAAATAAAAAATCGTGGTCGGGAAGGTTAGAGTAGCCAAAGCCATTGGAATTTTGATTTTATACATTGGAAAAATCCGTTTTGTTATTAATAGACTAGGAAGGGGAAAAGAATAACTGAAAGAAAGGCAATCAATTAGTTATTCGTCAAAGTTTCATTTATTCAATGACCAGAATTAAACGGGGATATATAGCTCGGAGACGTAGAACAAAAATTCGTTTATTTGCATCAAGCTTTCGAGCGGCTCATTCAAGGCTTACTAGAACTATTACTCAACAGAAAATAAGAGCTTTAGTTTCAGCTCATCGGGATAGGGATAGGAAAAAGAGAGATTTTCGTCGTTTGTGGATCACTAGGATAAACGCAGTAATTCGCGAAAGGGGAGTATCCTATAGTTATAGTAGATTAATACACGATCTGTACAAGAGACAGTTGCTTCTTAACCGTAAAATACTTGCACAAATAGCTATATTAAATAGGAATTGTCTTTATATGATTTCGAACGAAATCATAAATCATAAAGGAAGTAGATTGGAAAGAATCCAACAGAATAATTTAAATTGAGTTACCCGGAGAATGAACTCCGGGAAGGTAGAGTAGAAATTAGTATGAGAAAATATGCTAAAGTAGTCAAAATGAATGAACACGTTCAATTCAATAAAAACAGATTTCTTTTTTTCCGATTCGTTTTTTTCTTACGACACGATACTCAAACCTAGATTCACTCAAATCTAGATTCTTGTAATTATGATTCAAGTGAAGAAAAAGTAAGCCTATTTATTTCGGGCTTTAAAACCAGTAGTTCTAGCGGTCGACTCGGTTCTTTCAAATTGTTTTTCATTATTGAGAAAAGGTAACAAAGATAAAATACGAGCTTGTTTTATAGCAAGAGTAATTAATCGTTGTTGTTTCAAGGTCAATCTATTCACACG